ATCTTTCCTGTTGACGCAACTATAGCACGGGGATTATCTGCTCGCCGCAGGGCTAGTCGTACGCGACGGGAGCGAGGTAATTCCCCCCAGTTTGTGGGATGGAGGCACCTGGGTCCGAGCGCTATTACTCACGTGCGGCCAACCCTACAGTATTTTTCGTGATAAACTTGTTCTATGTACGCAGCACCAAGCGGCTGGTCAACTACCAGATGCGCAACCTAGGGATCACCTGAATGGACTCTCCCTATACTATAGGGGTTGACTCCGACATAAGCAGAGCATAGCCGCCCAATCTTTAAAGATCGAGGCTTTGACGGCCCGTACGAGTGAAAGATCCTGCCGTAATGTAATCCAGAAATTACACCAGGCAACCCAAGTCGAACATGCTGCCGCGCGAAAAGCTCCGAAGAAAGGGAGGTAGACGATAGCGCGATAATTTGTTGAGGATTTTAATAATTATCCCATATTTACTGGGATTAGTGGTTTTCAGTCCCAAAAACAAAGAGGTATGTTCCGTGGCTCTCAGTCCCCCCCACGGATCCACAAAATTTTGCGCTGATTAACTTTGACGTGTCGGTTTTTCCCTCCCCTCTGATGGTTCTTTTTCTCTCTACCGCTAGAGGGTATGGGGGTTTTCATATCTGACTTAGAGGCAGGATTAAGCAATATCAAGCAAGATCGAGATGAAGGTATCGGTAAGGTAGATGGAAGAAATGGCCCTTACGGGCTGGGCTTATGGGTGGAATTTCGAGTCCCATTCAGAGGATTTGGAGTCCTTTGGAAACAAAAAAAAGGATGGGATTTTGAGTCCCATCCTTTTTTTGTTTTGAGACACCAAGCAACCAACTACTAAGATTTCTGGTTCATCTCATTTACATTATAATTTCTTATAAGAATCGCGCTCATGTCTCAGTCGTCCTTTTTTGTTTCTTTTTTTTTTATCTCTTTTTATCTCTTTTCTATTTGTAAGACTATTCCTTGAGTATTGGGTCTCGCTCCAATACTTTCGGATGTTAGGATTTTCCGTCCCAGTCTTGGTTTGGAAAGACAAAGAAGAAGAGGTGGGACTTACCGCCTCACATATATCTGCAATGGGACCCACTCGTCTCTCGAGTCGGAGAGACATTTCCAGTGTCTCTTCACTCGAGGAGACAGGCATGGAAGTCGAGTCGACCAATGGTTAGAAGCAAGAAGTTGAGAGACTTCTCTCATAAATGAGAGACCTCTGTACGCCTCGCGTAGGATTTTGAACCTACGTACTATGCCATACTAGATTTTGAGTCTAGTATGTCTATCCTTTCTGCGAAAGCAGGGAGAAATGGTGTAGCTACGCTCACCAACATAACTCTATTTTATGAAGAATTTCTATGCCTGTCAACTGCTGAACCGAATTTTCATCTCTTTTTTACCAAATTTACTAACTGGGAGACTCCACCTCCACTCAGGTCAGGTTTAGATGAAGTACCTGGACCTTCTTCATTACTCATTGCTTCTTCATGGAGTGGTAAGGTTCCACTTCATACTGACGACGGCCGAGGGTTCGAATCTACTCTCGCCCGCAATCAATCATTCTAAAGGGGTGGTTGATTGCCTCTTCCTACATAGAGTTAGAGTCTCTTTTTCGGCATCAATAAAATAATACCATACGAAGAGGCAAGAAAGATAGGCATTCTCTTTCCGCCTAAATATTTGGATGTAGCAGCATGGGTTGTTACTGCCCAACCCCAGCTGTGCATCGCGCGAAAATACTTATATCTCCCCCGCAGTAGACGGGTGATCATTTTCCCAGCAAGTGATTCCGGGTGCGAAAAGACAAATACAAGCTAGATAGGAAAATGTCAAGATCAATTATCGAAGAAGATATAACTATTTCGTAAGTTGCAGAGACAGACTAGTTGGGGCAGCAGAACCGGCTTCTAGTAAAAATCATTCGAAAGAAAAAGAGTTCGCATCACAAGAAGTGAGTCTAGAATAAAGTATTCCGTGTGATCCCGATAATGGGATCTATCAATATACCCGATAGGATTGATGCTAGTGCACGAATGATCATAGCTATTTCAACAGAACTTTTTGAGATTGAAATTGATGGAGAAACTAATGAATTTCGTATATAAGTTGTGGATGCATCGCTCCTACCATTCTTCCCAGTGAACATTAATTTAATTATTTTAAGATAATAATAGATAGAAATGACACTTGCGACGAGCGCTACCAGGACTGATGGGTACGAACCAGCTTTCCATCCATGCCAGAAGAGATAGAGTTTACCAAAAAAACCGGATGGTGGAGGGATACCCCCTAGGGATGGTGAACGTAAAACCGGAGAGAATGTTAGAACAGGATCCTCCGTATATAATCCCGCGTAATCCCTAATATTATCAGTTCCGGTTCGTAAACCAAATGAGGTGATACGAGCAAAAGTTCCCAGATTCATGAGTATATAAATAAACGTATAAGTTATCATACTTGCGTAACCGTTCTCCGGGTCTGCAGCAAGTACTCCAATCATAATATATCCAATTTGGCTTATAGAGGGATAAGCTAGCATACGTTTCATGCTTATTTGAGTAACGGCAATTAGATTTCCTAGTATCATGCTAAAAGTAGCTAATAATCCTACCACGATATGCCACTCATTAGAGAAATGTGGAAAAATTAGACCGAAGAGTCGCGTAAATAAAGCTGGAGCTGCTACTTTAGAGGTAACAGAGAAAAAAGCAACGACTGGTATAGGAGAGTCAGAGTCGAAAAGAAGATTTCCGATCTTTCCGCTCATTCGGAACCGTGCATGAAATTCTTACTTCACACGGCTCTTGGTTCGTAAGAGATTCACAACCGATATTGCTCCCAGAACCTTCCTCGTGTATGTTTCAAACCCATTCTTACTTGAATAATTTAGAATCATTCAATATGAAAACTAATTCTTAACTTCTCGAGGAATCCCTCATCATTTGGTTAGATTACCCACCAGCAATTTCGTATCGAATTCTTTCTTGCTTGTTTGTACTTCTTCATTTTTCACCGGAATCCTTTCAACAACTAAAACTACTTGTTGAATTGGTAGGCACACACGCCAGGCGGGAGAGACAAATTGCGACTTTTTTCGTTCCTTGACGAGCA